AATCATAGCAAATAATAAAATGCCAAAAACAATATTCGATGAAAAATTTTGAGTAATATTCCAATCCATTAAATTTCTCCAATAAAAATTATTTCTATCATTAATTTCATAATCTACTATTTTACTTAAAAATCGAGTATTTAAGTATCTTTCTTTTAGGAATAAAATGGAGTTCCAATCAGATACGCTTTTAATTAAAAAATAGAAAAAATAAAATTTGTATACATGATTAATAATCAAAAATATTTCCAATTTAATTATTAACCAAATATACGTTAAAGGAACCATGAATAATTTTTAATATTATATTTGACATTATTTATAAATCTAAAGTACTATATTTCTAATTTCATACTAATGCTTTTTATGTCAACAACAATAAAATACGAAATGATGATTCTTTTAACAGAAGAATTTAATGATAATGAATTAAAAACTTGGGCATTTAATTATGCTAAAGCATTAAGAAAATTAAATGCATCTGAAATTTCAGTAATTTCAAGAGGTAAACGAGATTTATCTTATGAAATTGCAAATCAAAAACGAGGAAATTTTATTCAAATTAATTTTTCAAGTATCCCAAAACATATTGAAAATTTTTCAAGTAGCCTAAAATTTGATTCAAATGTTTTACGATTTTTAATTTTAAATAAAACAAGTAACGTAAAAAATTTCTAAAAATTTTTTACGTTAATAACTTGAATTAGAAATAAACATATGATATTATTTTAGTAGTACATATTTCCTCAGTAGCTCAGTGGTAGAGCAATCGGCTGTTAACCGATTGGTCGTAGGTTCAAGTCCTACCTGGGGAGTCTATAAACCTTTAATAATCTAATAAGTTAAAATTATGAAAAATATATCTGACCCTCTAAGAATAGGGAATAAATCATTTTCTTCACGTTTAATGTTAGGAACGGGAAAATACCGAACTAGTCAAGATGCCTTAAAAAGTATTAAAACCAGTGAATGTGAAATTGTTACTGTAGCCATTAGACGATTACCGACAAATATAAACCAAGACAATATTAGCTTTCTAAAGGCTTTAAATTGGGAGAAACTTTGGCTACTACCAAATACTGCTGGTTCACAAACAGCTGAAGATGCTATCCGAATGGCATTTTTAGGCCATGAATTAGCTTGTCAGTTAGGACAAGAAGATAACTTTTTTGTTAAGTTAGAAGTTATTTCTGACCCAAAATATTTATTACCTGACCCGATAGGGACTTTGAAAGCAGCTGAATTTTTAGTAAAAAAGGGTTTTACTGTTTTACCTTATATTAACGCGGATCCTATGTTAGCTTTACACTTGGAAGACTTAGGTTGTGCTACTGTTATGCCACTAGGGTCTCCAATTGGTTCAGGACAAGGATTAAATAATTTAGCTAATCTTCAAATCATTATTGAAAATGCGAATATTCCTGTTATTGTAGACGCTGGAATTGGAGCTCCTAGTGAAGCAACAATGGCTATGGAATTAGGAGCTGATGGGATTTTACTTAATACGGCAGTAGCCCAAGCAAAAAGTCCAGGACAAATGGCCGCAGCAATGAAATTAGGAGTTCAAGCGGGTCGTTTAGGTTACTTAGCAGGTCGAATGGACAAAAAGTATTATGCGACTCCTAGCTCACCAACAAACCAAATTAGCCAAGCAAAATAATTACAAAAATTTTTAATCAACAAACATTATTTCATACTTTAACTCGAAGTATGAAATAATATTTGTCAAAATTAGTAAATTAACTAAATTAGTAAAAATAATTTAGTTAATTTGTAGAAATAGTATTTTCTTCTTGTTTTTTCGAATTTTTTTCTTCTTCATTCTCAATTTCACTAAAATCTACATTACTATAGTCAAATTCAACTAGAATTTCTGATGTATAAATATCATCAAATACCGGTGAGTATACCGGTCGATTACCATATACACTTGGTTTTATTTGTTGTTTAACATGAATTTGTGTGCCTTCATGGATAACATTACTTAAACATGCTTCAGCTAATTTATCTTCTAAGAATTTTGTAATTGATCGACGTAATGGACGAGCTCCATAAATTGGATCATAACCTTCCTCTGTAAGGAAGAACCGTGCAGCATTATCAATATTTAAAGTAGCACCTTGTTCTTTTAAACGTTTACTTAATGATTTTAACATTAGCCCACAGATTTGCCAGATATCATGTTTTGATAAATGATTGAAAACAATAATATCATCTACTCGATTTAGAAATTCTGGTCGGAAGAATTTTTTTAATTCTTCTTGTACTAATCCAGTTATTTTAACAAATTTTTCTTCATCTTCAGCTGTTATTTCTCGCTCAACTGGTGCTTTTAATGAGAATGTACCATCTGAGTTTACTAATAATTCAATTTTTTTACTTTCTCTCTCTAATGCTGTATCAAATCGACGACCAAAACCAATTTTTTCCTTTGAAAGAATTGGAGATTCTTTTTCAATAACTCGAGAACCTAAATTAGTTGTCATTACAATAATAGTATTTTTAAAACTAACAACTTTTCCACTTGAATCAGTTAAGTGTCCATCGTCTAAAATTTGTAAAAATAAATTGAAAACATCTGGGTGTGCTTTTTCAACTTCATCAAATAAAACAATAGAATATGGTTTTTGTCTTACTGCTTCTGTTAATTGACCACCATCTTGGAAACCTACATACCCTGGTGGTGACCCAATTAACTTGGCAACCGTATGTCGTTCCATAAATTCCGACATATCAAAACGAATTAAACTCTTTTCATCATCAAACATGTATTCAGCTAACGCTTTTGTCAATTCTGTTTTCCCTACACCAGTTGGGCCAGCAAAAATAAAACTTGCAATTGGACGTTTTGGATCCTGAATACCAACTCGTGCTCTACGTACAGCTTTTGACACTGCAGTAATAGCATGATGTTGACCAATAAGTCGTTCATGTAGAATTTGTTCCATGAACTTTAATCGTTGATTTTCAGATTGATTAATTTTTGTTACTGGAATACCTGTCCATGCCGAAATAACTTTAGAAATATCTGATTCTGTAACTTCATCAAAACGAGGCCCATTTGGACTTGAGTATTTAGCATACTTTTCTTTACTCGTTAAAGCAAATCGCATTATTCGTAAATGTGTACGAACCTCTATTTCATGCTCAACTAATAATTTTGCTGTTGCAAAATCATTATGATTGATTGCATCATTTTTATCTTGTAAAGTATCGTGTAATTCTACAAGTAACTTTTGTAGGCCGGTTGGTAGTGAGCGGTTACGTAATCTAACACGAGAACCTGCTTCATCGATAACATCAATAGCTTTATCAGGTAGATTACGGTCTGCAATAAATCTACTTGATTGTTTTGCTGCTTCAACAAGGGCTGCATCAGTATAAGTTAATGCATGATGACGTTGAAACTCTGGTTTTAAACCCTTTAGAATATCAATTGTTGTTTCTACTGAAGGCTCTTCTACAAGAATAGAATGGAATCGTCGTTCTAATGCTGGATCTTTTTCAATATATCTACGGTACTCATCTAATGTAGTAGCACCGATAAGTCTTAAAGTCCCACGAGCTAATGACGGCTTTAAAAGGTTAGCAGCATCAACCGCACCTTCAGCAGCACCTGCACCAACTAATGTATGAATTTCATCAATTACTAAAATAGTCTTACCATGTTGGTTTACTTCATCAATAATATGTTTCATCCGTTCTTCAAACTCCCCACGGTATTTTGTTCCAGCTAAAACTGAACCAAGATCAAGAGCCCGAACAACATGGTCTAATAAAAATTCTGGACAATCTAAACTTTGCATTAAGATAGCAAGCCCTTCAGCACATGCAGTTTTTCCTACACCAGCTTCACCTACTAAAACAGGGTTATTTTTACGGCGACGACCTAAAACTTTAACTAGAGCATTAATTTCTTCATCTCGACCAATAACTGGGTCTAAACGCTGACCTATAACCTCTTTTGTAATATCTTCTGTGTATAAATCTAAAGAAGGAGTCTTTAAACCTGATTTTTCACGAGCAAGCGCCCATTTTTCTTGATCAGTTAATGGTGGTTTTAAAATATCTTCTTGTTGTTCTTCAATATAAGTTAAAATTAAATGACGTAACTTAGGTATATTAACACGTAGTTTATCCAAAGTTCGCATTGCAATACCGTCTGCTTCATTTATTAAAGATAATAAAACATGTTCTGTACCAACATAATTGACACCTAGGTCTTGGCCTTCATGAATTGACATTTCTAATACACGCTTTGCTCTTGGAGTAAACGGTATTTCAGAAGCCACGAATCCAGTACCTCGTCCTATATATTTTTCAATTTCTTTTCGCGTCTTTTTTAATGTAATATTTAATTGGGCTAATGCACGCCCACCTATACCATGTCTTTGCCCAATTACACCAAGTAATAATTGTTCAGTACCGACAAAATTATGGCCCATTCGTCTAGCCTCTTCTTGTGCTAACATGATTACTTTAATAGCACCTTCCGTAAATTTTTCAAACATCACATCTCCTTTCCCATTTTTACCAAATAAAAATGGTGTTCTATCCCTTTAGTAATTTCTTTTTCTATTTACAATATAAGTATTTAAATACTTACGAGTAGCTATTTATAAAAAATTATATTTTATGTAATCTATGCATTCTATAGTTGCATAATAACTTACTTTTAATTATAATAGATTTATTAATAAATAACAATTATATTTTTGGCGGTATGGCCAAGTGGTAAGGCAGTGGATTGCAAATCCTCTATCCCCAGTTCGAATCTGGGTGCCGCCTTTAAATATAGTTCAATATTATTGCGTTTTTGTAAACATATAAAATATAATAATATTACATGTCATTAAGGGGACGTGGTGGAATTGGTAGACACGACGGACTTAAAATCCGTTGCCTAGTGATAGTGCGTGAGGGTTCAAGTCCCTCCGTCCCCATTTATATCAATAAGTTTTGTATAACAAATAATATCAAATATTTTTTAATTTTTATTAGTTTTTATTTAATTTAATTTTTCATAAAAAAAATTAAATTAAATAAATGCAATTATTTTGCATTTATTTAATTTTTCATTACGATAAACAAATTCTGTACAGTACTCCTGGTGGTAAATCTGATTTTACTAATAAATCAAAAATATTTACTGATGAATCATAAGAAATTTCAAGAATTCGTTTATGAGTTCGAATTTCAAAATGTTCTCGCGAATCTTTATTAACGTGAGGAGAACGCAATACACAATAAATTCGTTTATCTGTAGGTAATGAAACTACCCCAACATTATCAATGTTGTTACCTTGAGTAATTTCCATTATTTTTTGACACGATGTGTTTAAAAGTTCATGATTGAACGATTCTAATCGTACACGAATTTTTTCATTCGGTTTTATTTCCATAAATTTTTTTTTAATTATTTAACAATTTTAGAAACAACACCAGCACCAATAGTTCGGCCGCCTTCACGGATAGCAAAACGCATACCTTCTTCAATTGCAACTGGATAAATTAATTCAGCAGTCATTTTAATACGATCTCCAGGCATTACCATTTCTACAACAGAACCATCATCTGCTGTGAATTGTTCAATTGAACCTGTTACATCAGTTGTTCTTACGTAAAATTGTGGTCGGTAACCTGTAAAGAATGGTGTATGACGTCCACCTTCTTCTTTAGTTAATACATATACTTCTGATTCAAAGTTTGTATGTGGTGTAATTGTACCTGGCTTTGATAATACCATACCACGCTCAATGTCTTCTCTTGTAACACCACGTAATAAAATACCAACATTATCACCAGCAAAACCTTCATCTAATGTTTTTTGGAACATTTCAATTCCAGTAATAGTTGTTGTTTGAGTGTCAGCAACACCAACAATTTCTACAGTCTCACCAACTTTAACAACACCACGCTCAATTCGTCCTGTTGCTACAGTTCCTCGACCAGTAATTGAAAATACATCTTCAATAGCCATTAAGAATGTTTTTTCAACGTCACGTTCTGGTGTTGGAATATATGAATCAACTGCATCCATTAATGCATAGATTTTATCAACCCATGGGTTATCACCACGTTTAATTTCAGGATTTGATGAAATTGCTTCGATTGCTTGTAATGCTGAACCAGGACAAATTGGAATATCATCCCCTGGGAAATCATATGCTGATAATAATTCTCTTACTTCTAATTCTACTAATTCTAGTAATTCATCATCATCAACTTGATCTTGTTTATTTAAAAATACAACAATATGTGGAACACCAACTTGTTTTGCTAATAAAATATGCTCTCTAGTTTGAGGCATTGGTCCATCTGCAGCAGATACAACTAAAATTGCTCCATCCATTTGAGCTGCACCAGTAATCATATTTTTTACGTAATCCGCGTGACCTGGGCAATCTACGTGCGCATAATGGCGATCTGCAGTTTCATATTCAACGTGAGCAGTGTTAATTGTAATACCACGAGCACGTTCTTCAGGTGCACCATCAATATCTGAATAATCTTTTGCAACAGAGTCACCTTCTAATGCTAATGTTGCTGTAATTGCTGCAGTTAAAGTTGTTTTACCATGATCAACATGACCAATAGTACCAATGTTAACATGCGGTTTTGTACGTTCAAATTTTTCACGTGCCATTTCTAAAAATTCCTTTGAAGTTTAATGTGTATAATAAAAATCTCTTTGCTTTTAGCGTAATTAATTAGAATGTTTAATAATTAATTATTAATAACGGAAATGCGCAAATGCTTTATTCGCATCTGCCATTTTATGAGTTTCTTCTTTTTTCTTTATAGTATTACCTATATCGTTTGCTGTGTCAATAATTTCACTTGCCAGTTTAATTGACATTGTTCGCCCTACACGTTGGCGTGAATATTGAATAATCCAGCGTAATGCTAAATTTGTTGCTCTAAAACTACTAACTTCAATTGGAACTTGATATGTTGAACCACCAACACGTCTAGCTTTCACTTCTACAACTGGACTAGCATTTCGAATTGCTTTTTCAAAAATTACTAATGGATCTTCATTTGTTTTTGATTTTATAATATCAAATGCACCATTTACAATATTTTGAGCTAAATTCTTTTTACCTGCTTTTAAAATTCTCGTTACTAATAAACTAACTAAGTAACTATTATATGTAGGATCTGCTTTAGGAAATCTTTTTTTTGATATATTTCGACGTGACATGACAATAATTATTGTTTAATAAATTGTTTTTATTAAATATTAATTTTTAAATTAATATTTAATTTTTAGGTTTTTTAACTCCATATTTTGAGCGTCTTTGTGTTCTATCTTTTACTCCACCACTATCTAACGCGCCTCGAACTATATGGTAACGAACACCAGGTAAATCTTTTACTCGACCACCTCTAATTAAAACAACTGAGTGTTCTTGTAGATTGTGACCTTCACCTGGAATATACGCCGTTACTTCAAAGCCCGATGTTAACCGAACCCGTGCGACTTTACGTATCGCTGAATTTGGTTTTTTAGGTGTAGTTGTATAAACACGTGTACATACACCTCGTCGTTGTGGACAATTTACTAAAGCAGGGGATTTTGTTTTTTTATTAATTTGTATTCGTCTTGAACGAACTAGTTGCTGAATCGTTGGCATTTATATAAAAAGTGATTAAGTGAATTTAAATTATTTTAATAAAAGTAATTTAGTTGTCTTTTGTTTGTAACCCATATTTTTTCATAAATCGTTCTACACGACCTTCACTATCAATAAGGGTTTGTGAATCTGTGTAAAATGGATGATTTCCTAACCAAACATCAACTTGTAATTGGGGTTTTGTTGAACCAATAACACAAAGTGTTTTCCCTTCACATTTAACTTCAGAGTCTGGAAACCAATTCGGATGAATTTCAGATTTTGGCATATTTTTAAAAATTTTAACGTTTTGAATATTGTGATGCTTTTCTTGCTTTTCTTAAACCATATTTTTTACGCTCTTTAATTCGTGCATCACGGCTTAAAAGGCCAAACGGTTTTAGAACTAAACGGTTTTCATTTTCCATTTTGCAAAGTAATCTTGCAACACCTAATTTAATAGCATCAGCTTGACCTGTTAAACCACCACCGTTTACGATAGCAATGATATCAAACTGATTTTTTAAATTTAATTTTTCTAATGGTGAAAAAATAGCATTTAAATAATTCGTATTATATTGTAAGTATTTTTCACCAGAAACTTTATTAATAATTACTTTCCCATCTCCTGGAACAAGAAAAACTCTTGCAACAGCACGTTTTCTTTTTCCAAGTCCGATTTTCTCTTTTTGAAAAACTGTATTCATAAATTTTTTTTAAGTTAGTAAGTAAAAGCTTAAAGTATATTCAATTGTTTTGGATCTTGAGCTACATGTGGATGCTGATCACCTTGATAAACTTTTAAGCGTTTTACTAAATGTTTTTTGGGGAACCCATTCGGTAACATATTAAAAACACAGTTTTCAATAATTCGTTTTGGTACTATATTTACTATTCGTTTTAATGAACTACCAGGACGGCCAGGTTCATAAACATGGAATCGTTCCACATCACGATCAAGTTTTAAATGTTCAGTATTGATTAATATTACATAATCACCAACATCTACTGATGGGTGATATATTGATTTTGATTTGCCTGTTAATAATGGTATAATAGTTGATGCTAGTCGTCCTAATTGTTTATCTTTACAATCAATGACATACCATTTTCTTTTATTATAATTTGAAGCTGGAATAAATGTTTTATTCATAAAATGAAACTTAAACTAAATAATTATTTTAAAACTATTCCTAATTTATTTTTAAGAGTAGCAAAAACTTCGTCTGCTGATTTTCGACCAAAGTTTTTTAATTCTAAGAGCTTTTCTGGAGAATATTCTAATAGATCGCCAATTGTATTAATTTGTGCTCTTTTTAAACAATTATAAGGTCGTACTGATAATTGTAATTCTTCAATTGCAATATGAGTATATGGATCTATAGGTTTTATATTATTCTTTTCTTTCGCCGTCTCTTTTTCTTTCTTAATTTTATGTTCAGTAAGAGATTTAAATAAATCTATAATTAAATTAGAACCAGAAAAAATTGCTTGCTCAGGTGAAATGCTTCCATTTGTCCAAATATCAATAAATAAACGTTCTTTTATATTATTGGAATTGTCGTAAACATTTTCAACTTTGAAGTCAACTTTTTGTACTGGCATAAAAATTGCATCTGTTTCAATGAAATCTTCAAATTTATCAGAAAAAAGTTCATTAGCTAATCTATATTTAGTTCCAGACTCAATTTTAAATTCTATTTCTAAAATATGTGAGCTTGAAATTGTTGCAATATAATGATTAGGATTAATAATCTCTACTTCTGGTGGTAATTGAATTGAACTTGCTGTAATAACAGCAGGACCGTGAACTCTCAAACGCCCAAATTGTCTTGTAGGAGTGTTTGATTTTAGAACGATCCCTTTTAAATTTAATAAAATTTCAAGAATGTCTTCACGGACACCTGGAATTAGTGAAAATTCATCTTTTACACCAGCAATCCTAACACCTGTAATAGCAGTTCCTTTTAAATCTCCTAATAAAACTCGTCTTAATAAATTCCCAATTGTTATTCCTTGACCAGAACTAAGTGAATCAATTAAAAATTGTCCATACATAGGACCAGATTCAATTTTTTCTGATTTTAAACACTCCATTACTAAATTAGAACTAGTGATAAAATTTTTTGTGGAATTCATAATTTATTTTTTTTATAAGTAATTAGACTTATACACGGCGACGTTTTCTTGGGCGACACCCATTATGTGGTACTGGAGTTATATCTTGTATTGAAAGAATTTCTAATCCTGCCCCCTCAATAGAACGAATTGCCGTTTCACGACCTGAACCTTGGCCTTTTACTAAAATTTCAACGGTTTTTATACCTGTACTTAAAGCTTCTAAAGCTGCTTTTTCTGCTGCAGTTTGAGCAGCAAAAGGAGTACCTTTACGTGCTCCCTTAAACCCAGAACTACCAGCAGATGCCCATGAGATTGTATCTCCTGTTACATTAGTAATTGTAACAATTGTATTATTAAAAGTTGACTGAATATGAACAACACCTGTACCGATGTTACTTCTATTTTTTTTTGCTGCTGGTTTTCGTAATTTTTGTGCCATATTAAAGTAATATTTTTAATTAGTATAACTGCCAATAAAAGAATATTATTTTTTCTTACCAGTAACAGTTTTCTTCGCTCCTCGTCTTGAACGAGCATTTGTTCGTGTTCTTTGTCCTCGAACAGGTAAGCTATTTCTATGTCTTTTTCCGCGATGACAGTTTATTTCATTTAATCGTTTTATATTTAAACCATTAAAACGTCTTAAATCTCCTTCTAACATTAACTCGCTATCTTCTAAGATATTCCGTAATACAACGGATTGTTCTGTAGTAACCTCATCTGTCCGTGTTTCAGGACTAATCTCTGCTAATTGAACGATTTTCTTTGCTGATGCAAGACCAATACCATGAATATATGTAAGTGCATATTCAATTCGTTTATTTCTTGGCAAATCTATCCCTAGTAATCTTACCACTTACTTAACTCCTTTTAAATATTAACCTTGTCTTTGTTTATGTTTTGGATTTTGACAAATTACCATAATTTTCCCATGTCGTTTAATTACCCGACATTTATCACACATTTTTTTAACTGAAGGACGAACTTTCATTATAACAATATAAATAGTAAATTAATAAATAAATTTTTTAGTTAGTTTAATCAAACCTTTCATTATAAATATTAGAAAGAATGATACTTTTCATTTCACGTGAAATATCAAGAACAACACCTACTAAAATTAATAATGATGTAGTCCCTAAACCATTAAAACTTGAAACATTTAGAATTCCTTCAATAACATTTGGGAGAGTTGCTAATATAGCAAGTATTAAAGCCCCAAAGAATGTTACCCGTTTCATTACCTGTTTTAAATAGAATGTTGTTGCTAAACCTGGTCGTACTCCTGGAATACTTACAGCCATTTTTTGTAACTCTTGAGAAATATCTTTAGGATTTAAAACAATAGTTGAATAGAATGAACTAAAGATTAAAATTAATGCAAAATAGCTAACCCAATAGATAATTTTTGATGATTTTAAAAAAATAGGTAGTGTTAAGAGTGGGAATACACCTAAATTTGTAATATAATTAGGGAGCACTAAAAGCGCAGTTGTTAAGATAATTGGCATAACACCTGCTTGATTAAAACGTAATGGAATATAATTATTTGACCCACTCTTCGAAACAGGTTGTTGGTTTTGACCAAGTTGTTTTGAAGAAATTAGTGGAACAATTCTTGCACTTTCTTGCAATGTAATAATACCAGCTATTGCAATAAAAAATAAAAGTCCAATCCCAATACTAGATACTGCACTTAAATTGCCACTGTTTTCACTTATTAATTTTTTACCTAAATTCGGTAAACTTGAAATAATGTTTGTATATATTAATAATGAAGCACCATTTCCTAATCCATATTCTGTGATTAGTTCACTTAACCATAACACTATCATTGCACCCGTTGTAAGCCAAAGAATTATTTCAAAAGCTAATAAGGGGCTCCAATCAAAAAGAGCACGTTTTAAATAAAAAGCAATACTTGAACTTTGAATTAAAGCCCAACCAAATGTGATTAACCTAGTTAATCTTGTAATTGCTCTTCGACCTTCCCCACCCCCTTCTTTTTGTAATTTTGAAATACTAGGAATTAATCCAGTTATTAACTGAACCATAATTGAAGCATTTATATAAGGAAATATATTTAGAGTAAATAATCCAATTACAAATGTATCATTTCCTGAAAAAGTACTTACTAAATTCTTTGTGATTGGGTGTTGTTGAATGTAAAAAGCTAAATGTCCATGATTAATTCCAGGAATTGGGAGAAATGTTCCCATTCTAATAAATAGAAGTATCCCAACACTTAATAAAAGACGTTTTAATAAAATATCGTCTGTCTTTTTCATTTTTGTTTTTAATATTTTAAAATTCAGATACTTTTTATTTAAACTACGTTTTAAATTAAATCACGTTTTTTTAAAACTTGTGATTTGGTAGTTAAATTTTCTAATGCTACAATTGCTGCACGGGCATTATTTAATAAATTATCAGATCCTAATTGTTTTGCAATTACATTTTTAACACCGGCAACCTCTAGAACAGTTCTAACAGCACCACCGGCAACTACACCTGAACCTTCAATAGAAGGTCGCATAATAATTTTGCAAGCACCTTTATCACCTACAACTCCATGTGGAATAGTTAATGATTTTGTAAGTGGAATTTTTATTAAATTTTTTCTTCCGTCTGTTTTTGCTTTTTTAAAAGCATTAACCACATCTTCAGCTTTACCTACGCCTACACCTACTTGACCATTTTCATCCCCGATCACTACAACGGCACGAAAACTTAATTTTTTCCCACCTTTTGTTACTTTTGTAACCCGACTAATCTTAATTAATCGTTCAACAAATTTTTCATTTAAATTATTATTACGACGAGATGTTTTTTTTAATTTATTAACTTGTTTTAACTCGGTACTCATAAAATTTATTATTTTTAAATTATTTACTAAAATTCTAGGCCACCTGCTCGAGCACCATCTGCTAAAGCTTTGATTCGACCATGATATAAATATGGACCTCGATCAAACACAATTTTTGTAATGTTTTTTTGCTTACTTAATTCAGCTAATTTTTGACCCATAAGTCTTGAAGCATTACATGTACGACCATTTTCACTATTTAGTTTGATATCGCGATCTAATGTCGAACAAGAAACAAGTGTTTTAGCCGTTGTATCATCTATAATTTGTGCGTAAATATTTTCATTCGATCGGAATACAGATAAACGTGGACGTTCTACAGTCCCTTTTATTAATCCTCTCACACTTTCACGTTTTAACTTCTTATATTTATCAGGTTTTAGTTTTTTATTTTTATTTTTAAGTCTTAATAAAACTCTTTTTGAAAATTTCATAATATAATTTTTTTTTACAACTTAATAATTTTTATTATTTACCCGATTTACCAGCTTTACGTAAGATTTTTTCACCCTTATAAAGAATTCCTTTTCCTTTATACGGCTCAGGAGGACGCCATGATCTTACTTTTGCAGCGAATAATCCTAGTTGTTCTTTATCACATGCTTTTATATTCAGCGTTGTATTTTGAACAACTTCAACCTCTATTCCATCAGGCATATCAATATTCACTGGGTGACTATAACCTAAGTTTAATACAAGAGATTTACCTTGAACACTTGCTCGATAACCTACACCTTGTAACTCAAGAGTGATAAGAAATTGTTCAGAAACCCCAACAAGCATATTGTTTATTAATGTTCGGTATAAACCATGTAACGCTTTATTAGTTCGTGTTTCGTTTGTTACCCCTACAATTAATGTACCATCTGTTTGTTCAACCTTAATAACTTCCGGAATTGTTCGTTCTAATGTTCCAAATTTTCCTTTTACTACCACATTATTATCTGTAACATTAATATCAACAGTTGTTGGTATTTTAATTGGTAATTTTCCGATTCGTGACATATTATATATTTACTCCACTTACCAAATATAACATAAAACTTCACCACCAATTCCGAGTTCTTTTGCTTTATTATTTGTCATTACTCCTTTCGGAGTTGAAAGGATAGCAATTCCTAATCCATCTAAAACAGAAGGTAAAGTTTTAGAATTAGCGTAAACTCTTAACCCGGGCTTACTAATTCGTTCAATTTTATTAATAACTCGTTCTCTCGATTGACCTTTATACTTTAACGAAAGAAGTAAATATTGAGCTATATTTTCATTATAGATTTCAAAATTTTCAATAAAACCTTCTTCTTTAAGTGTTGCGGCTATTGCTTTTGACATTTTTGTTGCTGGTATTTCAACAATTTGATGTTTTACCATGTTCGCATTTCGTATACGAGTTAACATATCTGCAATGTTATCTGTAACCACTAGTAACTCCTTACTTTTATTATCTTCATTTTAGTTATTCTTGTGACCAACGTTTACGACGTAAATGTTTTTTCTTATCCCATATTTGATTGATTTCTCCAAATGACGAATATTTGTCATAATAACCACAATCATTTAATGGAAAACGTAAAAACTTTAATAAAATCATACCGTTTAAAAGTCGATCAACTGTTTTTGAGCGAGACTTTGGTGTAGATGAGTCTACTACAAGTGTTATACTTAAACCTTGTATTTGATCAACGTCATCATATTCAATTTCTGGAAAAATTAGTTGTTCCTTTACAGAAAAGGTATAATTCCCAGCTTTATCAAAACTTCTTACTGATAACCCTCTAAAATCACGAATTTGTGCAAACGTAAAAAAGATTAACTTTGTAAGAAAACTATACATTTTTTCACCACGTAAAGTACTTGATAAACCTAATTCCATATCTTCACGAATTTTAAAACCTGCTACAGCTTTTTTTGATCTTGTGATTAATGGTTTTTGTCCTGTAATTTGAGTAAATTCCGTAATACTTTTCTTTAAAATATTACTATTTTGTGCAGCTAAACCTAACCCTCTATTAATACTAATTTTTTTAAGTTTTGGAATAGTATGGGGGTTTGAAAATAATTCTGGATTACTTTTTCTTAATACAGAGTGAATCCCATTTTCATATTCTTTTTTTATATTTTCTAATAGACCATATAATTCTGCAGTTTCTTCTAAGGAATGTTGACTACGCATATTCTTTATTTAAAATAATTTAAATTAATTTAACATTTGAATGGTGAATTGGGGCTTCAAATTGTTTTATTTCTCCAACATCACTTTCAGTGTTGGGTTTAATATGTTTAAATTTAAAGTTAACACCTTTAACTAAAACTTTTCCTGTATTTCGATAAATTTTAGTAATTTCACCTGTTTTATTCTTATCAAAGCCAGAAATAATTTTTACATTATCTCCAATTTTAACATGTAATTTTTGACCTTTTGGCATTTATAAAACCTCCGGAGCTAATGAAACAATTTTAGAAAAATTCTTATCTCGAATTTCACGAGCAACAGGACCAAATACACGTGTACCACGTGGATTATTTTCCGTATTTACAATTACAGCAGCGTTATCATCGAATCGAATATACATTCCATCTGCACGACGAATAGTCTTAGATGTACGTACAACAACTGCTCGAACAATATCCGATTTTTTAATTGGCATATTTGGAAGAGCTTCTTTTACAACACCAATAATTGTATCACCAATTTTTCCGTATTTTCGGTTACCACCTAGAACACGAATACACATAATTTTTTTTGCACCCGTGTTATCGGCTACAGTTAACATTGTTTGTGGATAAATCATAAAAGTATAATCTTAAGTAATTACAGATGATTTTGAAATAATTTTAGTTACTGACCAACGTTTCTTTTTACTAAGTGGTCTACATTCTTGTACTAAAACTTGATCACCAATATTGCATTCACTCATTTCATCATGAGCTAAATATTTAGATGTCTTTATCATTGTCTTTGAATAAATAGGGTGTGGGAATCGACTTTCGACTTTTACTACCACAGTTTTCTGCATTTTATTACTGACAACAATACCAACTTTTTCTTTTACTGGCATTTTAAAACTCCTTAAAATCGCGGTTTAATTTTTTTATACGACTATTGGGTAATGTTTCAAAATTGGGACTTTAAAAACCCATTTTGATATTAGCTAACCAAATAACTATACTTACGAAGAGTTTTATTATATTAATTTATATAAAGTATATACTCTTAAAGCAGAACGTTATCAGTACCCAAATTAAATTATTATTTTTAGACTTTATCTCTTAAAAGAGTTTTTATTCTTGCTACTTCTTTTCTAGTAGCTTTAATTTCATGAGATTTAAATGGTTGGCGAGTAGCTTTTTTAAATCGCAAATCAAATAATGTCTTTTCTGCTTTTTTCAATTCATCAATCAATTCTTGAAATGACATATTATCCTTACTGTTAGAGTTCGATATACTCATATACTATTAATCGTTTCTAATAATAAATTTTGTTTTTACTGGTAATTTGTATGATGCTAAATTAAAAGCAGCACGTGCAACTTCTTCTGGAACAGCACTAATTTCAAATAAAATTGTTCCAGGTTTTACAGTTGCAACCCAATAATCTACTGCACCCTTACCTGATCCCATACGAGATTCTGCTGCACGAGCTGTAACAGTTTTATCTGGAAATATACGAATCCATAAAGATGCACCACGTTTTGTATAACGTGTAATTGTACGTCGTGTTGCTTCAATTTGACGTGAAGTGATCCATGACGGCTCTAAAGCTTGTAAACCATATTTTCCAAATGAAATTTCGTTTCCACGTGTCGCTTTACCTCGCATTCTTCCACGATGGTATTTTCTATATTTTGTTCTTTTTGGACTTAACATAATGAAATTAGATTAATTAATAAATATCTTTTTTTGATTATTTTTTTATGTTCTTTATTATTTCTTTAATATTTCATTTTTAAATAACCATACTTTTACACCAAGAACACCATAAATTGTATTTGCTTCTTTTGTTGCATAATCAATATCAGCTCTTAACGTTTGTAACGGAACCCGTCCTTCTCGAATCCATTCGCTTCTGGCCATTTCTGCACCATTTAATCGTCCAGATACTTCTATCTTAATACCATTTACTGCATTATCTTGACTACACTTTAAACCTTCTCGGATCGCACGACGGAATGCTACACGATCTTCAAGTTGTTGAACTACAAGATCAGCAATAAGAGAAGCGTTTGAATTAGCATTTTCAACTTCTATAACATTAATTGTTATTTGACGGTCATTAGGTATAAATTTTTTGATATTGGCTGCTAAAGTTTTAATTTTAGAACCATTATCGCCAACTAATACTCCTGGACGACCTGTTTCAATATTTAATTCAATTTGATCACCTAAGCCGTTTCTATTAATATGAATATTTGAAATACTAGCTAACTTTGCTAACTTATTAAGGTAAGTACGAATTTTATCATCTTCTTCTAATAAGTTTGAATATTGTTTAAAATCTGCATACCACGCCGCTCGATGTTCTTGTGTAATACCTAAACGAAATCCCAAAGGATGTGTTTTTTGTCCCATAGAAAAAATCCTTAATTGTTATTTTCTTAACTAATTGATTTTACAACAACTGTAATATGACAAGTTGGTTTTAAAATCTTAAAAGCTCGGCCTTGAGCACGTGGTCGAATACGTTTTAGTTTTGGGCCTTCATCTGCAAATATTTCTGAAATGATTAATTTTTTCTTATCTAAATTGTAATTATTCTTTGCATTTGCTGCTACAGAATGTACTACTTGCCAGATCGGTGACCCGGCATCATAAGGTAAGAATTCTAATATCATTAATGCTTCTTGATATGAACGCCCACGAATTTGGTCTAAGACCTGTCTTACTTTATGTGGCGATATTCGCACATATTTTGCTACTGCTTTCACTGATTGACCATCTGACATGATATAGTTTCCTTAATGTTTATTACATATATTTGAAGTTTCTAAAGAATAACAAAATAAGTTTTCTTTAATTTTAAACTATTATTTTTTTTCTTGAGAAACGTTAAACCCATAAGCTATTTTAATAGTTATATATTCATCTGCTTCTAAATTTTGGGATTTTTCATTCATAAATTTATTATGACTTGAAACTTTATTAATATAAACCTCATAAATCCACATATCAAAAAAATTTATAGATAAATTATTTTGTAAAGAAATTACAATTGAATACAAAGCTTGTAGAAGAAAATCTCGTTCAATCGGGTTAGATTTTAAGAGATAAGATATATCATCACGCACATAATAAAAATGTTTAAACTGAACACTCTGCAAAATTAATTTTGCTAGTGAAGATAACTTTTTTTCAGATTTAACATTAAAAGTTTTAATTTGGAAACTTTTGGGGAAATTTAATGTTAATTCTAACCGTGCCATGTTTTAATTTTTCCTTAACGTTTTGTTTTTTTATCTGCTTTAATATGTGATTTAAATGTTCTTGTAGAAACGAACTCACCTAATTTATGGCCAACTAATTGATCAGAAATAAAAATTGGAACATGTTGTCTTCCATTATAAACAGCTATTGTAAAACCCACCATATTAGGTAGAATAGTTGAACTTCGTGACCAAGTTGTAATTATATCTTTTTTTCCTTCTGCGTTCATTTTATTAATTTTTTTTAATAAATGATAAGCAACAAAAGGTCCTTTTTTTAATGATCTTGACATTTTTTGAGAATCTTAGTAATAAATTTTTTTCTAAATTAATTATGAACGTCGACGAAGAATATATGCGTTGCTAAGTTTTTTAGGTTTTCGTGTCTTTTTACCTAAAGCTGGTTTTCCCCATGGTGTTAATGGACGTGCACGACCAATTGGAGTTCTACCTTCACCACCCCCATGAGGGTGATCACACGGATTCATTACGGAACCCCTAACAGTTGGTCGTTTTCCTAACCAACGTGTGCGACCCGCTTTCCCACTTTGAACTAAAAACGCATCATTATTACTTACTTCACCAATTGTTGCAAAACATTCTTTACGAATTAATCTAATTTCTTTTGATGGTAATCGTAAAGTTACGTAATCACCTTCTTTAGCTAAAATTTTCGCAGATGTTCCGGCTGAACGTACAATTTGTCCACCACGAGTAGGTAATAATTCAATATTATGTACCGATGTACCTAAAGGAATTTCTTCTAAAGGTAATGTATTTCCTATATCTAGTGATATTCCTTTACCAGATAAAATTGTATCACCAACATTTAAATTATTTGGGTGCAAAATATAACGTTTTTCACCGTCTATAAAATGAATTAACGCAATGCGTGCATTTCTATTTGGGTCGTATTCAATTGAATTTACAATTCCCGGTACATCATATTTATTGCGTTTAAAATCAATTAATCGATATTGTTTTTTATGACCACCACCTCTATGACGGATAGTAATAACTCCTCTGTTATTTCTACCTTTCGATCGATGGTTTTTTCTAATTAAACTTTTTTCTGGCTTATCAGTTGTTAGTTCTGAAAAAGACGAAAGGGCTCTATTTCTTGTCCCTGGCGTATATGCTTTATAAAGACGAATACTCATAAACTTGATTAATTTATATAATTGTTAATTTTCTTCTGCAAATAAGTTTATTGTATCGCCTTCTGATAACGTTACAATTGCTTTTTTGTAATGTGATTTCCACCCAACATATTGGCCGATTCTTTTTTTCTTTTTCGGTAAATGAGCGGTATTAATTTTTATTACTTTAACATTAAATAAATACTCAATTGCAGCTTTAATTGTTGGCTTATCAGATTTAGGGTCTACAACAAAGCTATATTGATTGTTAGCTAATAATCTTGTAGCTTTATCTGTAATAATTGGGTATTTTATAATATTTATATTGCTATCATTAAGAGATGAAGAATTAATCACAATAAATCTCCTTTATATTATTGACTGCTAGTGGTGTTAATAAAATTTGCTTTGCTTTTAATAAACTTAAAGTATTTAAATGTGATGCAGAAATTAATTCAACATTTTTTAAATTTTTAGTTGCTAATTTTAAAGGTGTTGTCTTTGTAGAAACAACTAATAAAATTTTTTGATCTAAATTTATATTGTAATTATTACAAATATCACAAAATACTTTTGTTTTTGGTTCATTGATTAATGTTTCTAATTCCCCAATCACTGAAATATTATTACGCTTATTGTATAATAAAGTTTGCAATGCTAAATTTCGTTCTTTTTTGTTTAATTTTAAATTAATTGTTCTTGGCTTAGGGCCAAAAATAACACCACCACCTCTCCATAATGGAGAACGATTTGACCCTGCTCGAGCACGACCAGTTCCTTTTTGTTGCCAAGGTTTTTTACCACCACCACGCACTTCACTTCTAGTTTTTGTTGAAACCGTCCCTTGTTTTTGCGAAAGTTGGTGTCTCAAAATATCTCTATGAATCAAATAATTACCTGAATCTTCTAATATATTAAGTGTAAAATTATATTTATCAGATGAAATTTGACCATTTGAATCTAATGAATTGTATTCTATAATTTTTTGAACAGCCATGTAATATTTTTCCTAATATTCATTTGTTTAATCATTTTTTCTTTTGCATTAAGTTGACGGAACAATACTAAGTAAATTTCCAGGTTTTCCAGGAACTGCTCCTTTTACAACCAAAATATTTTCATCGTTATTTACTTGAACGATTTTTAATTTTTTGATATTTGCAGTTTTGTTACCAAGTTGACCTGCCATTTTTTTACCTGGTAAAACTCGACCCGGAGATGTCCCCATACCAATAGAACCTGGAGCTCTATGATTTTTCGACCCGTGAGTCATTGGCCCTCTTGCAAAATTATAACGCTTTTGCAAACCTGAAAAACCTTTACCTATACTTTTACCTGTAACATTTATTAATTGTCCTGCAACAAATGATTCAACATCTAAAACTTGGCCAACATTGAAATTAGTGGGATCACTAACACGAAATTCTTTTAAATATTTTAAAGGTTGAATATTTGACTTTTGTAAATGGCCTAATTGAGGTTGAGTTAATGATTTTGTTGAAACATTACCATAACCAACTTGTATAGCATTATAGCCATCATTTAACGTAGTTTTAACTTGTGTAACAACACAAGGGCCAACTTTTAAAATTGTAACTGGAATTATATTCCCTGATTCATCAAATATTTGGGTCATTCCAATTTTGTTTCCTAATAAACCTAAAGACACAATATTTTTCTCCAAAAAATACTTATATATATATATTAATAGTGATAAAATTTAGTTTTTATTAAATGTACCAATAAATATTTTGATAATTACAATTATCAAACTATTATATAACTTTAAGAAAATATAAAGGTTTTGTCTATATAGGAAATATATACAATATTATAATATTTACCGCACAGATTGCTTAAGACACAAACATCACGGTTATGCATGCACATTTATATCTAATAATTATACTTACAGGTACAAATGTGTGTAGATATAAGTATAAGTTTATGGTAATATAATATATAATAGTAAACATAAATTTATATAAAGTTAAATAGTACATATGAACAAAGTAGTAGGAATTGATTTAGGAACAACAAATTCTGTTGTTGCTGCAATTGAGGGTGGTCAACCCACAGTAATTACAAATGCTGAAGGATTTAGAACAACACCGTCTATTGTAGCCTATACAAAAAAGGAAGAGTTATTAGTTGGGCAATTAGCAAAACGTCAATCAGTTGTTAACGCAGAAAATACATTTTTTTCAGTGAAACGATTTATTGGTTGTAAAGCTGATGAGGTTTCGGAAGAATCAAAAGAATTACCTTATAAAGTAATTAAAGATGATAATGGTAATATAAAAATCAAATGTTCTTCATTAAATAAAGATTTTAGCCCAGAAGAAATCTCTGCACAAGTTATACGGAAATTAATTACTGATGCAAAAGAATACTTAGGCCAAGATGTTACAAAAGCAGTAATTACAGTACCTGCTTACTTTAATGATTCTCAACGTCAAGCAACTGTTGATGCTGGAAAAATTGCAGGCATTGAAGTTTTAAGAATTATTAATGAACCAACAGCAGCTTCTTTAGCTTATGGTTTAGATAAAAAACAAAATGAAACTATTTTAGTTTTTGATTTAGGTGGTGGAACATTTGATGTTTCAGTTTTAGAAGTTGGTGATGGTATTTTTGAAGTTTTATCAACAGCTGGAGATACAAATCTAGGTGGTGATGATTTTGATAAAGCTTTAGTTAGATGGTTAGTTCAAGATTTTGAAGCAAAAGAAGGTACAAATTTAACTAAAGATATCCAAGCGTTACAACGTTTAACGGAAGCTGCTGAAAAAGCAAAAATGGAATTATCAAATGTTGAAAAAACAACAATTAACTTACCATTTATTACAGCAGATAAAAATGGACCTAAACATATCCAACAAGATTTAACACGTGAAAAATTCGAAACTTTATGTAAAGATTTAATCGATCGTTGTCGTATTCCAGTTGAAAAAGCATTAAAAGATGCAAAAGTAGACAAATCAGGGATTAATGAAGTTGTGTTAGTTGGTGGTTCAACAAGAATTCCAGCTATTCAAGAATTAGTTCAATCATTAACTGGCAAAAAACCAAATAAATCTGTGAATCCTGATGAAGTAGTGGCAATTGGTGCTGCGATTCAGGCAGGTATTCTAGCAGGTGAAATAACAGATATCTTATTATTAGATGTAACACCTTTATCGCTTGGTGTTGAAACAGTAGGTGGAATTATGACAAAACTTATTTCACGAAACACAACAATTCCTGTTAAAAAGTCAGAGTTATTCTCAACGGCAGCAGATAATCAGACAAATGTAGAAATTCATGTTCTTCAAGGAGAAAGAGAAGTTGTTAGCGGTAATAAAAGTTTAGGAAACTTTAAACTAGAAGGAATTCCAGAAGCACCAAAAGGTCGACCACAAATTGAGGTAACATTTGATATTAATGTAGATGGTATATTATCAGTAACTGCTAAAGAAAATGAATCAGGAAAAGAACAAAGTGTAACAATTCAAGGTAGTTCTAACTTATCAGAAAATGAAATTGATAATATGTTAGAAGAAGCGGAAAAATATGCATCAATTGACCAAGAACAAAAACAGAAAAGTGAAATTGTCGTAGCATCTATGGCATTTTGTGATGAAATAGAGAAAAAATTAAATAATGATGAACTTACTAATTGTACAGATGAAGAAAAAGAAGAAATTACATCGACAATAAAAACTCTTCGTGAAGCTGTTTCAAATAAAGATACATCATATGATTCAATGAAAGAATCATTAGAACAATTACAAAAATTAGTAGAAGGGAAATTGGTATAAAATTTTAGATAGAGATATATATCTCTATCTAAAATTTCAAAATATATTGTGATCATTTATTTATATAAGAACTACAATATATTTTGAAATTTGTTTATATTTAAAATAATAAACTAGAGAGTTTAGTAAGGCCAGATTTAAACAAGTTTTATTTAGATGTTTCTATATCATCTACAATAATACATTCTGTTGTTAAAATCATACTTGCTATAGAAGTTGCATTTTGTAAACCGGAACGCGTTACTTTTGCAGGATCAACTACACCTTCTACATACATATCACCAAAAATATTTTTGGCAGCATTATAACCGATTTCAAATTCTTGTTCCTGAACTTTTCCAATAATAACAGGACCATTGATTCCAGCATTTTCAGCAATTCTTTTTAATGGTGCAACAATTGCACGTGAAATAATAAGTGCACCAATTAATTCATCTTCTTTTAAATTATTTTTTGCCCATGTTACTAAATTTTCAGCTAAATGAGCTAATGTTGCACCACCACCAGGTACAATTCCTTCTTCAACAGCTGCACGTGTTGCATTGATTGCATCTTCTAAACGTAATTTTTTATCTTTCATTTCGGTTTCTGTTACTGCACCTACACGAATAACAGCAATTCCTCCCGATAATTTAGCAATACGATCTTGTAATTTTTCTTTTTCGTATCCTGTTTCAGCAACATTTACTTGTTTTCGTAATTGCTCACAACGTGCTTTGATATTATCGATTTCTAAGCCATCACCAACAATAGTTGTTGTATCTTTATTCACAATAACACGTCTTGCTTGACCTAATAAATTTAACTGGATATTATCTAAACTTAAACCTGCATCTTGAGTAATAACCGTTCCACCAGTTAATACTGCAATATCTTGTAACATTAGTTTTCTTAACTCCCCAAATCCAGGAGCACGTACAGCTACAACATTAACAATTCCACGTAATTTATTTAAAATTAAAGTTGCTAAAGCTTCTTTTTCGACATCTTCAGCAATAATTAGTAACGGTCGTTTTGTTTTTGTAATTTGTTCTAAAATCGGTAATAAATCTTGTTGAACTAAGGTAATTCGTTTATCAGTTAATAAGATATAAGGATTGTCATAAGAGACCTCCATTTTTTCTGTATCAGTTATGAAATAAGGTGATATAAAACCTTTTTCTAATTTCATCCCTTCTGTAATTTCTAATTCTGTAACTATTCCTTTTCCTTCTTCTAATGAAATTACACCTTCTTTACCGACTTTTGCTAATGCATCAGCAATAAGGGCACCAATAATATCATCATTACCAGCTGAAATAGAAGCCACTTGTTTAATTGACTGTATATCTTCAACAGGTTGAGCAAATTCATTTATTTGCATAACAAGATATTGAGTAGCTTTTTCCATTCCTAACTTTATTGAAATAGGGTTTGCACCAGCAGCAACATTTTTTAATCCTTCCTTAACCATTGCATACGCAAGAACTGTTGCAGTCGTAGTTCCGTCACCAGCTACATCATTTGTTTTTGAAGCAGCTTGGCGAATTAATGAAACACCTGTATTTTCAATATGGTCTGCTAATTTAATTTCTTTTGCAATTGTTACTCCATCATTAACAATTTGTGGGGACCCATATGTTTTTTCTAAAACTACGTTACGACCTTTAGGACCTAATGTTACAGAAACTGCTTCTACCATTATTTCCATCCCACGTTCTAAAGCACGCCTTGCGTTATCTTGGTATAATATTTTTTTTGCCATAATCTCAATTTTTAATAAGTTTATAAAAGTTGTTTATTGATAACTTTAAAATAAAATTTAGCAATTCGGCAAGCCAAATTTTTAATTTTGTTAAAATTTTTTTGTTTAAAAGCTTTACGAAAAAGAACAATACCTAGTATTATTAAATAGTAATATAGTTTGGGCTTGTAGCTCAGTGGACTAGAGCACGTGGCTACGAACTACGGTGTCAGGGGTTCGAATCCCTTCTTGCCCAATATAAAAGTATATCTATTTATTATAATCTAATAGATATAACTATAAATTTTTAATTA